AAGATATTTCCATCCAATCAAAAAAGACCCTTTTGTAATTGATTTCGCAATTTGAATCAATTGGAAGATAAAAAATATGAAATTGATCCTTTATTTGGTCCTTATTAGGTTCAACCTGAATTTTTGTATTAAATTTCCACCCCAAATATTTTCTATCCGTATTTTTTTCCATATATATAATATCACTTTTTCCTAGATAATTCTTCATAGGAATATTCTTGAGTATGTTAAAAAAGTTTTCTTTATTTCTGGTGGAATTTTCTTGCTTCTTATTTCTTTCTAATGATGTTCTATAAATACAGGATTTCTTCTTAGTTTCAGAATGAATATATTTATATGATAAAAGATCATATCTATAGTTTTTTTCAAAATTATCCTCTTTATTTGATAATAAATAGACTTTCAAATTTTGTTTTTTTTTGTAATCAAAAAAAGGGTCTTTTTCATAGGAATACCATTTCTTTAAATCATTATTTTGAGAGGTATTTATCCCATTTCGCCATTTTTGGGGGACTAATCTAGACCATGTAATCTGAGATAAATCGTATTGATAATGACCTCTTAACCAGTTTTTCCATGGATTCATTCCATAATTTGGAAGTTTCTTATGTCTTATTTCGGAATCAAATATTCCTTGTCTTCCAAAAAAATCCTTTATTTCATTCTTAAGAAAAAAAGATGGTCCATTATATTGAAGAATAGATCTTACCTTATTGAAGTTAATTGCTTGGGTTTGTGATAATTTTAAAAATACATATTTTTGTGACAAGTAAGATAAATCAAAAAAAATATGTGACTTTCGCTTACTATTTCTAAGATTATCAAATATCTTTTTTATAGTCATAGGCGAAATAAAGTCAATTTTATTTTGTTTTGTTTTATTAATCCTTTCTTGATCTTGATTTCTTTTATTATTGTCAATGTATTTCTCAACAATTTTTTTTGTTGATTCCATAAAAAGGTATAGAGTGATTCTGCGCATATTAATGATACATAGAAAGATATCAATGTATATTTTTTCAATGCAAAATTGAATTAATAATTCAATATTTTTTCTTTTTAATAGTTTCCAAATTTTTGGGGGTGATTCTCCATTATTCTTTTTATTTTTTTTCATTATTTCTATTTGATTTCTGATTGTGTTTCTTCTATCAATTCTATGTTTCATTTCTTCTTTTGCCTGTAAATAATTTGTCCAACCTGTAGCTCGATTTTGACTAAGTGATTCATGAATTATCTTATTACTGATTATAGAATCATTTTCTGTTTGAGTTTGACTTGATTCATATATTTCTCTCGGTATAAATAATGGAATTTTTGTTCCTTTTAAAAGTTCTTTTATTATTTGTTTTACAAATAAAACAGCTTTTGTTTGTTTCTTTGTTATTTTTTTTAAAACTCTTCGAACTCTAAAATGGAATTTTCTGATTTCGACTTTATAGTCTATATCTTTAAAAATGGGTTCAAAAAAGGAAGGTGTTTTTCGAGGAGGCCCAAAAGGATATTCTGTTTCCATTCCCAAAACTGTTAAAAAACAAGAATCAAAATCATCCTGTTGCTTTCGATCGCTATCAGAGAGTCGTAGTTTAGATCTGTGCCAAGGTTTCAAATGAAAAGGATATAGGATTTTGATCTGAAAACCTTCTCTTAACCAATTTTTAGGAAATTCCGTTTTGGAGAATTGAAGACCATTATAGCTGCACTTTAGATAAATTTCTCTATTCCAATCTTGGAAATCCTCATACCATTCCGGAGATTGCCGTAATAAAATACGGCCAATATTCTTAACTATTATGAATAAGGGTAATTTAATATATCTTCTAAAAATTGATTGAGCTAGTAACAGAACACTTCTTGTTTTTTGTGCATATGGAATGTTATCCCAGAATTCCATTGCGTCTTCCTGGTTATTTTTTTTTATTTGGAATTGTTGATCTAAAATTTCGAATTCTGACTTTTTACCCAACCAATCTCTAATATTAAAAAAAAGTTTCATTAGGTTGGATATAGGAAAAGGAAAATCCTCCATTTTTTCCAAAAAAAGGGGGGAATGGGGATTTCCTTGAGAGGGTCCCCAAATAACCATTTTACGCCTTTGAACGCGCATAGATCCTTTTATTACGGCTCGACGAAAATCCGGTTCTTCTAAATAACTTATAAAACCCGAATCTCTATTAAATTTTGTATAAAGATTATAATTCTTGAAATGAGACTTCTGAAAACTTCGTCTGGAACGAGTTAAAAAAGCTATACGTTTAAATCTTCTTGTTCGAAGCTGGTGATCCAGCCCTTGCATTACGCCTTGTTCTTTTCGTCGTTTTTTAAAATGTTGTTCCAACTCATTGATTAATTTGTATGACCATCGAGGGGGTTTTTTACCTATTTTGTTTATTCCAATAGATTTTTTTTCACGCTTAGGGTTAGTTAGAATTGCGTTCAATGAAAACTTTAACCTATTATTTGAATCTATTTTTACTTGTTTTTTTTCTGATCTTTCGAT